GATGAATGAGCCTGTGGTAATGCTTTTACCTCTATATCTATGTCGCATATTTTATGTCGCAGGCGCCCATCCAGTCTAGAAACAAGCACTAATGAGAAAAAGAAAACTGTACTAAAGAAAACCTAGGATATCTATCCAAAATTTTTTAAAAAAGACATATTAGGGCTATACGGATTCGAACCGTAGACCTTCTCGGTAAAACAGATCAAACGGATTATTATCGAAATGATTCGAACTGTTTCAAAGACCCAACATGCATTTTTTTGCATTGGGCTCTTTCATAAACTGATTTCAAAATCAGTTAGTCCACCATAGTTTTTCTTTACGGAAAGATAATGAGATGGCTCCCTGTGCTCTGATTGATTATTTGTATTATGATCTATCTAGGAGCAATACCAAAGTGTTTCAAAGGAGGATTACCTTGACTTAGGTTTGCCTCCGGCCTAAATTAAATCAACCTAAGTGAAATGGAGTCTCTATCGTTCCACTGCAAGAGTTAACTATGAGACTTCATACACCTTAAAGTTCATAGAACGAGAAGAAATTTTTTGGAGGCCCTTATCCTCATTCTGCCTAGCATTTAGTGGGCTGGATATTTACCTTATCAACTAGCAAATCCATAAGGGTTCCATTTGATTAGGCACCTGAATTGGCACCTGAATCCGACTGAACCGACTATTTGTCAGGCTACTGTTCTCCTATTCTCTCGAATCTATGAAGTAAGACATTGATTTTGCAATAAGATCAATTATGTTCATTGCATAATAAGCTCCTTTGAAAAGCATTGGCGCACGTGTAAACGAGTTGCTCTACCGAACTGAGCTATAGCCCTTATCAGAGATATCTTAACATATAGATAATTTCTTGTCAAGATGAATATTCTCTAATGCCAGAGGATATCCTTTTTATCTGTATCTGTTTAGTATATAACAGACCAATAACGAAGCGGTATTGCTTAGAAAAGTGATTCAATATTGCTTAGAAAAGTGATTCAATATATAATCGATCGAAGTAATGAGTCTTCCTTTGTGGTGATAAATTGCCTACTTAACTCAGTGGTTAGAGTATTGCTTTCATACGGCGGGAGTCATTGGTTCAAATCCAATAGTAGGTAAGTAGGTAGAAAAATTACTAGATAGCATTGGACTTACTTCGCTTCGCTATCTAATAACTTTTTCTACCCCTCTTCCCTTTTTCTTTGTATCAACTATAAACCCTTGGATTGTTTTCAATTGGAGGGGGGAATCCAATTGACAGCCTCGATTCGTACCCTAGCTCGTCTGAGAGCTAGCTTTGCTTCAACTAATTCTTTCGTACCCTCAGCTTTACTCAAGTTAGCTTCGGCTATTTCAAGTGCCTGTTGAGCTTCTTTCGGATCAATATCACTACCTAGTTCCGCATCATTTCCTAAAATTATGATCTCATTATTAACTATTCTCGCAAAACCGCTCCACAGAACCGCCGTTAACCATTGGTCGTTGAGGAGGCGTATTCTCAAAGGACCCATATCTACTGCTGTGTTAATGGGGGCGTGGTTTGGTAATACGCCAATTTGGCCACTATTAGTGGATAAAATGATTTCTTTCACTTCACAATCCCAAATAATTCGCTTAGGAGTCAGTACATAAAGATTTAATTTCATTTCTTCGATTTGTTCTCCTCTTCTAAGGTTATAGCTTTCGTGCTAGCTTCATCGATGTTACCCACCAAATAAAAAGCTTGTTCGGGTAGGCCGTCTAATTCTCCGGAAAGGATTAGTTGAAATCCCCTAATAGTTTCTGCAAGACCAACATACTTTCCTGGAGAACCGGTAAAAACTTCTGCAACAAAGAACGGTTGTGATAAGAAACGCTCTATTTTTCTTGCTCTTGCTACAGTTAAACGATCCTCTTCTGATAATTCATCCAACCCAAGAATAGCGATAATGTCCTGAAGTTCTTTGTAACGTTGTAAAGTTTCCTTAACTCTTTGCGCAGTTTCATAATGTTCGTTGCCAACGATCCGAGGCTGTAACATAGTTGAGGTTGAATCTAAAGGATCTACTGCTGGATAAATACCCTTGGAAGCTAATCCTCTGGAAAGTACGGTAGTAGCATCCAAATGTGCAAATGTTGTCGCAGGAGCAGGGTCGGTCAAATCGTCCGCGGGTACATAAACTGCTTGAATCGAAGTTATAGATCCCTTTTTAGTAGAAGCAATTCTTTCTTGCAAAGAACCCATTTCTGTACTAAGAGTAGGTTGATAACCCACTGCAGAGGGCATTCTCCCTAATAAAGCAGATACTTCCGACCCTGCTTGAACAAAACGAAAGATATTATCGATGAATAAAAGCACGTCTTGCTTATTAACATCTCGGAAATATTCTGCCATAGTTAGGGCAGTTAAACCAACTCTCATACGAGCTCCCGGTGGTTCATTCATTTGGCCATAGACTAGAGCTACCTTTGATTCCTCAATATTTTTTTCATTAATTACTCCGGATTCCTTCATTTCCATATAAAGATCATTTCCTTCACGAGTTCGTTCTCCTACTCCACCAAATACGGATACGCCCCCATGAGCTTTAGCAATGTTATTGATTAATTCCATGATGAGTACTGTTTTACCTACTCCAGCCCCCCCAAAGAGTCCTATTTTTCCTCCACGTCGATAAGGAGCTAAAAGATCGACGACCTTAATACCTGTTTCAAAGATGGATAATTTCGTATCTAACTCGATAAAGGCAGGCGCAGATCTATGAATAGGGAACGTCGCACTACTATCTACAGGACCCAAATTGTCAACAGGCTCCCCAAGAACGTTGAAAATTCGTCCGAGAGTAGCTCCACCGACCGGAACACTGAGAGGAGCTCCCGTGTCAATGACTTCCATTCCTCTCATCAACCCGTCTGTAGCACTCATAGCTACAGCTCTAACTCGATTATTTCCTAATAATTGTTGTACCTCACAAGTCACATTAATTTGCTTATCGGAAGTGTCTCTACTCTGGACTACCAAGGCGTTATAAATATAAGGTAACTTGCCTGGGGGAAAAGTGACATCCAGCACGGGTCCAATAATTTGATCGATACGACCTGCACTTTTTTCATCAATTGTGGAAACCCCGGGACGAGAAGTAGTAGGATTGGTACTCATAATTATCACATAATAAAAAAAAGAATTTGTCGAAATTTTTCTTTTTTTTCTTGTTGAATAATGCCAAATCAAATTCAAAAAAAATATCCAAAAATCCAAAAGTAAAAAGGAAATGAATTAGTTAATTCAATAAGAGAAAAAAGGAGACCGGGACTTTATTTCGTTGCCCAAGCGAATCCCATTCAATCGTTTACTCATGAAATGAGTCCGTTGCAAAGTTCAATCAATCTTGTTTTCATATACATTTTGCCTTTTGTGGAGCATCTGTGCCTACTCTACTTTCCTATCTAGGACTTCGATATACAAAATATATACTACTGTGAAGCATAGATTGCTGTCAACAGAGAATTTTCTTAGTATTTAGTTAGGTATTTACATTCAAAATAAGAAAAGGGCCCATTAAGAACTTGTAAAATAAGGATTAGGGATTGATTTGGGTTGCGCTATATCTATCAAAGAGTATACAATAATGAAGGATTTGGTAAATCAAATCCATGGTTTAATAATGAACCGTGTTAACTTACAATAACAACAACTCAATTCCTATAGAATTCCTATAGTGGAATTCCTGTAGGATAGAAAATACACAGGGTGTACACATTATATATGAATGCAAAATATTCATTAATTTAAGTATGCCCTCAATTTTCTTTAATGAGTTGATATTATATTAATTGAATATCCTTTTTGTTTTACGAAATTTTTGCTAAAGTTGCATTGACGTCTAATTCACATCGAGTAGACCCTGTTATTGTGAGAATTCTTAATTCAAGAGTTGTAGGGAGGGACTTATGTCACCACAAACAGAAACTAAAGCAAGTGTTGGATTTCAAGCTGGTGTTAAAGATTATAAATTGACTTACTACACCCCGGAGTATGAAACCAAGGATACTGATATCTTGGCAGCATTCCGAGTAACTCCTCAACCTGGGGTTCCGCCGGAAGAAGCAGGGGCTGCAGTAGCTGCCGAATCTTCTACTGGTACATGGACAACTGTTTGGACTGATGGACTTACCAGTCTTGATCGTTACAAAGGACGATGCTATCACATCGAGCCTGTTGCTGGGGAAGACAACCAATGGATCTGTTATGTAGCTTATCCATTAGACCTATTTGAAGAGGGTTCCGTTACTAACATGTTTACTTCCATTGTGGGTAACGTATTTGGTTTCAAAGCCCTACGTGCTCTACGTCTGGAGGATCTACGAATTCCCCCTGCTTATACAAAAACTTTCCAAGGTCCGCCTCATGGTATCCAAGTTGAAAGAGATAAGTTGAACAAGTATGGTCGTCCTTTATTGGGATGTACTATTAAACCAAAATTGGGATTATCCGCAAAAAATTACGGTAGAGCGTGTTATGAGTGTCTACGTGGTGGACTTGATTTTACCAAAGATGATGAAAACGTAAACTCACAACCATTTATGCGTTGGAGAGACCGTTTTGTCTTTTGTGCCGAAGCTATTTATAAAGCACAGGCCGAAACCGGTGAAATTAAGGGGCATTACTTGAATGCGACTGCAGGTACATGTGAAGAAATGATTAAGAGAGCTGTATTTGCGAGAGAATTAGGGGTTCCTATTGTAATGCATGACTACATAACTGGGGGATTCACCGCAAATACTAGTTTGGCTCATTATTGCCGCGACAATGGCCTACTTCTTCACATTCACCGTGCAATGCATGCAGTTATTGATAGACAGAAAAATCATGGTATGCATTTCCGTGTATTAGCTAAAGCATTGCGTATGTCTGGGGGAGATCATATCCACTCCGGTACAGTAGTAGGTAAGCTAGAAGGGGAACGCGAAATGACTTTAGGTTTTGTTGATTTATTGCGCGATGATTTTATTGAAAAAGATCGTGCTCGCGGTATCTTTTTCACCCAGGACTGGGTATCCATGCCAGGTGTTATACCGGTAGCTTCAGGTGGTATTCATGTTTGGCATATGCCAGCTCTGACTGAAATCTTTGGGGATGATTCTGTATTACAATTTGGTGGAGGAACTTTAGGACATCCTTGGGGAAATGCACCTGGTGCAGCAGCTAATCGAGTGGCTTTAGAAGCCTGTGTACAAGCTCGTAACGAAGGGCGCGATCTTGCTCGTGAAGGTAATGAAATTATCCGAGAAGCTTGCAAATGGAGTCCTGAACTAGCCGCGGCTTGTGAAGTATGGAAAGCGATCAAATTCGAGTTCGAGCCGGTAGATACTATTGATGAATAGATAAAACTAAATATAAAGAAGGTATAAATAAAAAATAAACGAAATAAAAAGAGAAAAAATAAGTTACGAAATGCAGTAATTCTTCTTTATTCGTCTAATTGATTGCAATTAAACTCGGCTCAATCTTTTTTTTTCTAAAAAAGATTGAGCCGAATAAAAATGGATCATAATACGATTATGAGACTTGACAAATCGAGATTAGTCTATTCTATATATCTAGAATATATAAAGGTATAATACAATAAAGAAATACAAATCAAATTCAAATATTATCATATGATAATGGAATTAAATACGCAGTATTTACAGAAAAAAGTCTTCGTTTATTGGGAAAGAATCAATATACTTTTAATGTCGAATCGGGATTCACTAAGACAGAAATCAAGCATTGGGTCGAACTCTTCTTTGGTGTTAAGGTAGTAGCTGTGAATAGCTATCGACTACCTGGAAAGGGTAGAAGAATAGGACCTATTCTGGGACATACAATGCATTACAGACGTATGATCATTACCCTTCAACCGGGTTATTCTATTCCACTTCTAGATAGAGAAAAAAACTAAAGGAAAATGAATGAAAAAAGACATAGTTTTGAAGTTATACCCTTTTATTTTATAAGACTCTCTTGCAAAAAAGAGGACGTTTGAAACTTTTAACAGTTGTAATCGTGAGTCAACAAGTGACTCGAACTGTGTGTAAGAAAAGAAGCATTTTTTTTTTCAAAATGCTATAACTAGATAAGGAAGTTTTCTATAACCTTGAGAAATAAGGTAGTTTTAGTTTATGACTCCGATCAAGAGCGATAAATCCTTGATTTGGGATTGGACACAGAACCTGGATCCATCGTAGAGACGTTCAATAGGATTCTGATGGGAACAATTATACTTTCGTGGAAATCCATCGCTATAAACTTCAATGGGGTAGATATTTTGTTCCGAATTTTTCCGGACCAAACCTCCGACCCCACGATACAATGCTTTTTTTTTATTCATAAATAAAAAAAAAGCATTCGGAATCGCAATGCTACTCACTATACACGTCCAAAGGAATATTCGGAATAATATTCTTCTATAAACCATTCTTGCGCGGGGTCTTACTAACATAACAGGACGACTTCGCTGCACGGGATGGGTCTTCCTCGAAAAGCTAACTCCACCCGACATTTTTATACCCTTTTTGGGTGGTATATCGCCTTAAAAAGTCTAAGAGGGTAGTATAGTATGGGATCTTAGGTAAGAGAATTTGACCTTTGATTTTGATTGAATATACTATGATTCTATATTTTCTGCCTTTACCACGCATTATTGTATGCTCTTCTAGAGGAGTATGTATGCAGGAAGTAAATTCTAGTTGCTTTATTTTGAATCGAATTTAAAATTCGATTAGAAGGATAGAAAGGCCATGAGGATGGGAAAAGCAAAATCAAATCTTTTTAATTAGTTCTCCTTTTTGGCAGTTTGCTTATTTTATTATCCATTCCTTTTTTTTTTACAAAATATTTTTTTTTGCAAACTCAAAAATACAATAGTCAATATTCCTTATAATAGATATACTTAATTATATCATAAGAATCTTAAGATATTTTTCGAATAGATAGAAATAGTAAATTTGAATTGAGACACCTATTCTATGACGGATTTAAACTTACCTTCTATTTTCGTGCCTTTAGTAGGCTTAGTATTTCCGGCAATTGCAATGACTTCTTTATTTCTTTATGTGCAGAAAAATAAGATTGTCTAGTATTTTTAGTGTAAGTAATATAATATGGTAGGATATGTAGCTCTTTCTACACACAAATGAAAAACAGCTATGAATGCGGATAAAAACGGCTGTGGGATGGATGCGGATATAGGCTACGAGCATAAATGCATGAATATGCGGAGCCGGGTATAGCGAGTTTTTTTTTTAATTGAATCAACAAATATTTTTTGAATAGAAAGTCAATGTATCTAACCTATTATTTCACAGGAGTACTAATTGCTGAAGACGATTTCAGAATAAAAAAAAAGTAAAGTCAAAATTATTTAGCCTATTCTCTCAATTTCAATAGACCACTGCTGGATTTAGTATATCTAATATGAATTGGCGATCAGAACATGTATGGGTAGAACTTCTAAAAGGTTCTCGAAAAAGGGGTAATTTTTTCTGGGCCTGTATTCTTTTTCTAGGTTCACTAGGATTCTTATCGGTTGGGGCTTCCAGTTATCTTGGTAAGAATATTATATCTATACTTCCATCTCAACAAATTCTTTTTTTTCCACAGGGGATCGTGATGTCTTTCTACGGAATTGCAGGCCTATTCATTAGCTCCTACTTGTGGTGTACTATTTTGTGGAATGTAGGTAGTGGTTATGACCGATTCGATAGAAAAGAGGGAATAGTGCGCATTTTTCGTTGGGGATTCCCTGGAATAAAACGTCGCGTCTTCCTTCAATTCCTTATGCGCGATATCCAATCAATTAGAATTCAAGTTAAAGAGGGTCTTTATCCTCGTCGTATCCTTTATATGGAAATCCGGGGCCAGGGGGTCATTCCCTTGACTCGTACTGATGAGAAGTTTTTTACTCCACGAGAAATTGAACAAAAAGCTGCCGAATTGGCCTATTTCTTGCGCGTACCAATTGAAGTATTTTGAGTACCAATTGTATGTATTTTTTTTGAACTGAATTGAATGAAGAAGAATTGGAAGAAGAAAAGCTTTCTCAACATGGGAAAGAAGTCCTTTCGAAATTGGATTTGTTATCGGAAGGGTATTTTTGAGTATTTATCTAAAGGAAGGAACAAATGCGGATAAGAGAAAATTTTTTTTAATTTATTTTGTCCAAGTGAGATATATCGCATACTATTCTTCCATTTTCATTCGAAAGGTCTTTTTTTTTATTCTATTTCACTATTCCACTCCATCTAGATCTAAGAAGGAACCCAATGCAATTAAATTCCACGAATATATAAAAAAGAAGAATAGATACAGGGTATCAAACCTTGCTATAGAGTTTTTGCTTCAAAGAAAAAGAAATATCATATAGAGTCCGGGAATGAAATAGAGTCAGCGAATGAAGCGGGTTCATTAACAACTCAATTTACAGATCAAAAATGAAAAAAAAGAAAGCATTGCCTTCTTTACTATATCTTGTATTTATCGTACTTTTGCCCTGGGGGGTCTCTTTCTCATTTAACAAATGTCTGGAACTTTGGATTAAGAATTGGTGGAATACCAGGCAATCCGAAACTCTCTTAACTGATATTCAAGAGAAAAGGATTCTAGAAAGATTCATAGAATTAGAAGAACTTTCTCTCTTGGACGAGATGATAAAAGAGAAACTAAAGACACATGTACAAAAACCTCCTATAGGAATACACAAGGAAATAATACAATTGGTCAAAATAGATAATGAGGATCATCTCCATATCATTTTGCATTTCTCGACAAATATAATCTGTTTAGCTATTCTAAGTGGTTCTTTTTTTCTGAGTAAAGAAGAACTTGTCATTTTTAATTCTTGGGTTCAGGAATTCTTCTATAACTTAAATGACTCAATAAAAGCTTTTTTTATTCTTTTAGTTACTGATTTTTTTGTTGGATTTCACTCCACCCGCGGTTGGGAACTACTAATTCGTTGGGTCTACAACGATCTTGGATGGGCTCCTAATGAGCTAATTTTCACAATTTTTGTTTGTAGTTTTCCAGTAATTCTAGATACATGTTTGAAATTTTGGGTCTTTTTTTGTTTAAACCGCCTATCTCCTTCGCTTGTAGTCATTTATCATTCAATTAGTGAAGCATAAATTCATTCCATTTCCTGATATTAATCAAATTAGCATCTTTCTTTAGAAAGAAAGCCCTTTTCCATTTTAGCAAAATTCTTTCTTTCTATTTCTACCTGCTTAAGGTATTCATCATTCCAGTATAACTGTTGCAGTAGAATCACAACAAACTCGCGTATAGGGAACTAAATTAATTTAGCTACCTATCTAATTTATTGTAGAAATTCAGAGATCCGCGATTGGACATGGAAAATAGAAATACTTTTTCTTGGGTAAAGGAACAGATGACTCGATCGATTTCTGTATCGATCATGATATACGTAATAACTCGGACATCCATTTCAAATGCATATCCCATTTTTGCGCAGCAGGGTTATGAAAACCCACGAGAAGCAACTGGACGAATTGTATGTGCCAATTGCCATTTAGCTAGCAAGCCCGTGGATATTGAAGTTCCCCAAGCTGTGCTTCCCGATACTGTATTTGAAGCAGTTCTTCGAATTCCTTATGATATGCAAATGAAACAAGTTCTTGCTAATGGAAAAAAGGGAGGGTTGAATGTGGGTGCTGTTCTTATTTTGCCTGAGGGATTCGAATTAGCGCCGCCCGACCGTATTTCCCCTGAATTGAAAGAAAAGATAGGAAATCTATCTTTTCAGAGTTATCGTCCCGATAAAAAAAATATTCTTGTGATAGGCCCTGTTCCCGGTAAGAAATATAGTGAAATTGTCTTTCCCATTCTTTCCCCTGATCCTGCTACGAAGAAAGATGCTCATTTCTTAAAATATCCCATATATGTAGGGGGAAACCGAGGAAGAGGACAGATCTATCCTGATGGTAGCAAGAGTAACAATACGGTCTATAATGCTACGTCAACA